TTGGGTAGACCTCATACAATAACTGTCCTAGTTCTACCGTATCTTTTGTTTCATTTCTTCTGGAACAATCACAAAAACTTTTTTGATTATGGATCTACTACCAGAAATTCAATGCGTAATCTCAGCATTCAATGTGTATTCCTGAATAATCTAATTTTTCAATTATTCAACCATTTCATTTTACCAAGTTCAACGTTAGCCAGATTAGTCAACATTTATATGTTTCGATGCAACAACAAGATGTTATTTGTAACAAGTAGTTTTGTTGGTTGGTTAATTGGTCACATTTTATTCATGAAATGGGTTGGATTGGTATTATTCTGGATACGGCAAAATCATTCGATTCGATCTAATAAGTACCTTGTGTCAGAATTGAGAAATTCTATGGCTCGAATCTTTAGTATTCTCTTATTTATCACCTGTGTCTACTATTTAGGCAGAATGCCGTCGCCTATTGTCACTAAGAAACTGAAAGAAACCTCAGAAACGGAAGAAAGGGGAGAAAGAAAGGAAGAAAGCGATGTAGAAACAACTTACGAAACGCAGAAGACTAAACAGGAACAAGAGGGATCCACCGAACAAGACAAAGATAACCCAGTTTACGAAGATTCTTATCCTGATACCCATCAAGATAATTGGGTATTGGGAAAACTTAAAGAAGAGAAAAATGAAAAAACTTATTTCTGGTTTGAAAAACCTATTGTCACTTTTCTTTTCGATTATAAACGATGGAATCGCCCGTTGAGATATATAAAAAACGATCGATTTGAAAATGCTGTACGAAACGAAATGTCACAATATTTTTTTTATATATGCCCAAGTGATGGAAAACAAATAATATCTTTTACATATCCGCCCAGTTTATCGACTTTTTCAGAAATGATAGAACGGAAAATTTCTTTGTACACGACAGAAAAACTATCTCACGAGAACCTGTATCATTATTGGGTTTATACCAATAAACAAAAAAAATACAACTTGAACAATGAATTGATAAGTCGAATAAAAATTCTAGAACTAGAAAAAGAGAAGGGATCTCTTGCTTTAGATATGCTAGAAAAAAGGACTAGATTATGCGATGATGAAAATGAACAAGAATACTTGCCAAAAATGTATGATCCTTTTTTGAACGGACCTCGTCGAGGAACAATAAAAAAATTTGATTCACGTGCAATCATGAATAATTTAATAACTTCAACAAAAGATACCGTAGAAATGTTTTGGATAAATAAGATTCATGGTCTATTTCATAAAGATTCTCGAGAATTTGAACATCAAAAGAATAAGTTTGACTTTGGCGGGGAATTTTTATTGAATTCCATTGGGTTAACCTCAATCGAAAAATTTTCTTTGAAACGCGCGCAAGGAATTGATTCAGAAAGTCAAGCAAAATCTTTGAAATTGGTATTCGATATAATTACAACCGATCCAAACGATCTAACAAGAATTAGAAAGAAATCCATTGGAATGGAAGAAATAAGTAAAAAGGTTTCTCGGTGGTCATACAAATTGACAGACGGTTTGGAAGAAGAGGAAGAAGAAGATGAAGAAGAATCGGCGGAGGATCCTGAAATTCGTTCAAGAAAAGGCAAACGCGTGGTAATTTATACTGATAACGATCAAAGTACTAATTCCAGGGCTAGTAATAATACTACTAGTAATACTAACACTAGTGATGAAGAAGAGGAGGTGGCTTTGATACGTTATTCACAACAATCAGATTTTCGCCGCGGTATAATCAAAGGATCCATGCGTGCTCAAAGACGTAAAACAGTTACTTGGGAAATATTTCAAGCAAATGTACATTCTCCACTTTTTTTGGATCGAATAGACAAAACATTTTTTTTTTCGTTTTTTGATATCTCTGAAACGATTAATCTAGTTTTTAGGAATTGGGTAGGGGAAACCCCAGAATTGCAAATTTCTTATTTTGATGAGGAGGAAGAGACAAAAGAAAAGGAGAAAACAAATGAAGAGAAAGAAGAGGAAAATGAACGAATAGCAATATCAGAAGCTTGGGATACTTTTATATTTACTCAAGCAATAAGGGGTTTCATGTTAATAACCCAATCTTTTCTTAGAAAATACGTTATATTGCCCTTATTGATAATAGCTAAAAATATTGGACGTATGTTATTATTGCAATTCCCCGAGTGGTACGAAGATTTGAAGGAATGGAATAGAGAAATGCATGTTAAATGTACCTATAATGGTGTTCAATTATCAGAAACAGAATTTCCCCAAAATTGGTTAACAGATGGTATTCAAATAAAGATTCTATTTCCTTTCTGTCTGAAACCTTGGCGAAGATCTAAGATACGATCTCATCATAGAGATCAGCAAATGACTAAAAAAGAGAAAAAAGATCATTTTTGTTTTTTAACAGTCTGGGGAAGGGAATTGAAAAAATAAAAAAATTAATAAAAAGATTAATACATAAGATAAATATAAGAATAAATAAGACGATATCCGTCCACCCCCCATGTATTTGATCCCCTCTCCTATAAAGAAACTAGCAACACCGACCCCGTTCGTAATTCCATCAATTATATGTCTATCAAAAAACTGAATTAGTTCAGCTAATCCTCTTATACCCACAGTAAAAATCTTAGTATAAAAAATATCCATGTAACCACGATTATATGACCAATTGTATATACCATTTTTGACTTGGTCCAAGAGAATTCTCTTGGGGCTCTTCTTCACAAATGAATTGACTAAACCCAAATTCTGTAGAGATGAATAAACAGATCCATATAAAATGGATGCTACAAATAATCCAAAAAGAGCTACACTTACCGAAAAAACTGCATTTTTCAAAAACTCATACCAATCCGAAGAATCCTTCGAATTTGGATGGAAAAAATCCGCGGACGGAGTTAACCATTTCGACAATAGATCAAAATCTATTACTCCTCGGTCAAAATGAATTCCGATTGCTCCAATGAATAAAGTAAATAGTACCAATACAAGTAGGGGAAATAGCATAGTATTGTCCGATTCGTGAGGATAGGTGTAAGTGTATTTATTTCTAAAGTAAGTACTAAAGTGTCGTACTCTATTTCTTACATTATCATCAATTTGATATATATCTTTTGAAAAAAAAGAGACCTTATTATTCATTGTTGATAAAAGTAAATTCCTATTGACTGCTTTTGGTACTTCTTTTCCCCATAAGGATATTGAATAGAAAGAAGTATTTTTAGTGCTACTGTAATTTGGAAAATGAATTCGCAAACGTCCATCAAAAATAAGTAAATACATCCGAAACATATAAAATGCGGTTAATCCTGCTGTGAAGGAAGCTATTATTGCGAAAATTGGTGAATACAACCAACTATCATTAAGAATTTCGTCTTTGGACCAAAAACAAGCAAGAGGTGGAATACCACAAAGAGAGAGCGTACCTAATAAAAAAGTAATTCTTGTAATTGGAACATATTTTGTTAAACCCCCCATAAGAACCATATTTTGACTTTTATCTGGTGAATATCCAACAATAGGTTCCATTGAATGAATAATGGATCCGGATCCCAAAAACAATAAAGCTTTCGAATAGGCATGGGTGATCAAATGGAATAAAGCGGCTCGATAAGAACCTATACCCAGGGCTAACATAATATAACCCAATTGAGACATTGTAGAATAAGCTAAACTTCTTTTAATGTCTCTTTGAGCAAGAGCCAAAGTGGCTCCAAATAGTACTGTTATTACGCCTATTAAAGAAATGAGATTCATTATGTAAGGTATAACTGTGAAAAGAGGAAGAAGCCGAGCTACAAGAAAAATTCCCGCTGCTACCATAGTAGCAGCATGTATAAGAGCCGAAATGGGAGTAGGTCCTTCCATAGCATCAGGTAACCATATGTGAAGAGGGAATTGTGCGGATTTAGCAACTGCACCGACAAATAAAAAAGAAGCACACAGAGTAGCAAATAAAGAATCCATCCCATTATTACGAACTAAGTTATTAACTATTCCGAACAAATCCCGAAATTCTAAACTACCAGTTATCCAATAAAGTCCTAAAATTCCTAATAATAAACCAAAATCCCCTATACGATTGGTTACAAAAGCTTTTTGACAAGCACTTGCCGCAATTGGACGTGTGAACCAAAAACCTATTAATAAATACGAACACATTCCTACAAGTTCCCAAAAAATATAAATTTGTATCAAATTTGAACTAGTAACTAATCCCAACATAGAAGTATTGAAAAAACTCATATAAGCAAAAAATTTCAAATATCCTTGATCGTGAGACATATAATTGTCACTATAAATAAGAACCATGATTCCAACAGTAGTAATTAATATTGACATAATAGAAGTAAGTGGATCGATCAAGTGTCCGAACTCTAAAGAAAAATCATTATTGACAGTCCAAGACCATAGATATTGATAGATCAAATTTCCATTTATTTGCTGAATAGACAGATTGGCTGAAAACACCATAGCTATACTTAGCATCAAAACACTTGGAAAAGCCCACATACGACGAATACTTTTTGTTGCTGTTGGAATAAGCAGAAGTCCAAATCCTATTAACATAGAAACTGGAAATGGAAGAAAAGGTATTATCCATGCATATTTATATGTATGTTCCATAAAAAAGAAATTTTCATTTTTTTCTTATAATTGTTTCCGATTCACCAATTCTTATCGCTTTCGAAAGGAACAATAAAAAAATCAACAAAAAAAGATATGAAAAACCTCAAATATTTTTATTTTTCATTATTTTCACTTTTTTTCAGATATTGAAAATATTCAAAAAGTTATAATTCGTTGGTCAAACGATATGACCAAATAGCTAGCTAAGAGTAATTACTTAGTTATTAACTTTATTAACATTAACTAAAAAAAGAGATTTATTAAAATGGGTAATATGAGATTTTGAATCATTCTACAACAACTATACTACCATTCTATTCTGGCAATATGTAACCATATCATATACTATAGTATAGTAAGTAAAAACAATTATACCAAAACAGTATAATATGGATTATAGTATGCATTAATAAATCAACAAAAAAAAAGACCTAATTATTCTAGTGAATTTTTTCTAGTAATTATCTAACTCATTGCGGAACTGATTGATTGGATTCCAATCCAATAAGAAAGTATCAGAAATCTTATAATACTCCCTACTTCGTGTAGAACTGAATTAAAAAATAACTAATGAGTTCCCCTTCTTAGGTAATGGAATGTCTTGTTTAACATATTAACTACTGGTTGTAGTTAAGGTTTGAACTCAAATTATAGACACGGCACCATGAGCTTATTCAATTAGAACTAATAGTCATAAAAATTCCTTTTCTAATTTTCCCTTCTTTTCCTCTATTTTTTCCTTAGTGTGTTATACGTGACATGCATGTATATATTCATAATATAAATAATTTGTATTGTATGTTAAGAAAAAACAATTATCGACGGAATTCAGTATAGAAAATGACTAAAAAGAACAATCCATTTTGAGCAATACATGTCTTTCACATACAACAATAAAAATGGGTAACTTTTTTTTGAATGGCAGTTCCAAAAAAACGTACTTCTATATCAAAAAAACGTATTCGTAGAAATATTTGGAAGAAAAAGGGATATTTAGCTGCCATAAAAGCTTTTTCTTTAGCAAAGTCAGTTTCTACCGGAGATTCAAAAAGTTTTTTTGTGCGACAAACAAGTAAGAAAATCTTGGAATAATCTGAATTTCCATGGCTCAAAGAACTTCCTATTTTGGAATAGGAATAATTCCCATTAACTAATGTATTGAACTCCTCGAGATTAGTTAGAACTAGCTGCTATAATATGTAGAATACGAATTTATCTGTCTACTGGTTCTAAGCATTATTATTATTTTCATTTTCTTTTCCCAATAGAAAAATCTTTCTTTTTTCTATTGGGAAAAGAAAATGAAATTGTGATGGATATAAAAACTCTTTTGTTTTAGTATATGCCTAACTCAAGACCTAATTGGTTTGATATTATCATAAATTAGAAATTATGTACACAACAAAGAACAATATTATTAATAGTTAATTAATACTTAATGATACTAAGAAAGTATCAAAATTGTTAGAAAAATTCCTTTAATTTAGTAATTAAAATGTGATACATACGAAATCCTATTTATTTCATTTTGTTAAGTGAGAAAAAAAATATCTTTGACGATTTTCATTTATCTGATTTCACGAATTCAAAATAAATAAAGAAAAAATAGAAGAAGGGGGCAATTCTTATCTTAGTCTCTATCTCGATGGAAAACAAAACTTTCAAGTTCCAATTGTTCCGGGAGAACTTAGTATATAGTGCGTAAAAGTTGACTGTTAAAACTGAACCTACAATGACACTAACCAAGAATTATAATTGAGTTTAAAGGAGCTCTTATTCATCCGTTCTAATGTTTACTAAACTATATTGAATCCTTGAATCTAGATCTAGACGATTCAACATGAATTGACTATTATTATTTCAAGCAAGCCGCTATGGTGAAATTGGTAGACACGCTGCTCTTAGGAAGCAGTGCTAGAGCATCTCGGTTCGAGTCCGAGTGGCGGCATACTCTAAAAGAGATACAATGAATCCTATAATGTATTTAATTCCCGATTTCAATTCTGTAATGGGACCCTTTTTATGTATGATATTTGCGACTTTAGAACATATATTAACTCATCTTTCTTTTTCGATCATTTCAATTGTGATTACGATTCATTTGATAACCCTATTAGTCCACGAAATCATAGGGTTACGTGATTCATCGGAAAAGGGAATGATCGTTACTTTTTTATCTATAACAGGATTATTAGTTACTCGTTGGATTTCTTCGAGACATTTTCCATTAAGTAATTTATACGAGTCATTAATCTTCCTTTCGTGGAGTTTTTCCATTATTCATATGATTTCCAAGATATGGAATCATAAAAATGATTTAAGCGCAATAACCGCGCCAAGTGCCATTTTTACCCAAGGTTTCGCCACATCGGGTCTTTCAAGTGAAATGCATCAATCGGCAATATTAGTACCTGCCCTACAATCTCAGTGGTTAATGATGCACGTAAGTATGATGTTATTGAGCTATGCAGCTCTTTTATGCGGGTCGTTATTTTCAGTCGCTTTTTTAGTCATTACATTTCGAAAAAACATCGATATTTTTTGTAAAAGCAAAAATTTGATAATTAAGTCATTTTTCTTTGGCAAGATCGAATACTTGAACGAAAAAAGAAGTGTTTTTAAACACACTTCTTTTCTTTCATTTCGAAATTATTACAAATATCAATTAACTCAGCGTTTGGATTATTGGAGTTATCGTGTCATTAGTTTAGGGTTTACCTTTTTAACCATAGGTATTCTTTCTGGAGCAGTATGGGCTAATGAGGCATGGGGATCTTATTGGAATTGGGACCCCAAGGAAACTTGGGCATTTATTACTTGGACCATATTCGCGATTTATTCACATACTAGAACAAATCAAAGTTTGCAAGGTACGAATTCGGCACTTGTAGCTTCTATAGGATTTCTTATAATTTGGATATGCTATTTGGGGATCAATCTATTAGGAATAGGTCTACATAGTTATGGTTCATTCACATTAATATCTAATTGAATAAATTCCATGAGGAATACATAAGAACATCGTCCCATATATAACGAAATTTTGTGCGAGTTTTTGAGAACCATTTGACTCAAGAAATCATTCAAATGGTTCTCAAAAACTTGGGATACATCTTATTCCAATTCTAATTCACTTTATTTTTTTGCGTTGTACAGCGAATGATTTCCAAAATCTTAAAAGAAAATTCAAAATTATAAGACTTTGCTTTCTGTCTCATTAATGAAAACAAAACTATCTATAAAAATAATTAGATAGGATAGCCTGCACTTTGTCAACTGATAGCGAGAGAACGAAATCCGGATAAATACCAATTCCTATTACAGGTAAAAAGATACAGATTGAAACAAATAGTTCTCGTGGCCCAGAATCAAAAAAATTGGAGTTTGGAGCATTGAATAATTTGTATCCATAGAACATCTGACGTAACATAGATAATAAATAAATAGGAGTTAATATCATTCCAATTGCCATTACAAAGGTAATTAGCATTTTGGGCATTAAAAGATATTTTGGGCTGGTAATTATTCCAAAAAATACTACTGATTCCGCAACGAAACCACTCATTCCTGGCAATGCAAGAGAAGCCATCGAGAAACTACTAAACATGGTAAATATTTTTGGCATTGGGATGGATACCCCCCCCATTTCGTCTAGATAAACAAGACGTATTCTATCACAACTCGTTCCCACCAAGAAAAAAAGTGCAGCACCAATAAATCCATGAGAGAGTATTTGTAAAATGGCTCCGTTGAGTCCCATGTTGGTTATAGAACCAATTCCTATAATTGTGAAACCCATGTGAGATACGGAAGAATAGGCTATTCTCTTTTTTAAATTGCGTTGACCGAACGAGGTTGAAGCTGCATAAATTATTTGCATTGTCCCTACTATCACCAACCAGGGACAAAATATAGAATGGGCGTGCGGTAATAATTCCATATTGATCCGAATCAATCCATATGCTCCCATTTTTAATAAGATTCCAGCTAGAAGCATACATGTACTGTAATGTGCTTCTCCATGGGTATCTGGTAGCCATGTATGTAGGGGTATAATCGGTGATTTGACGGCATAAGCAATAAGAAAGCCCAAATATAATATTATTTCAAATGTCACAGGATATGACTGATTAGCTAATCTTTCAAAATCCAATGTGGGTTCATTGGAACCATATAAACCCATACCCAGAACTCCTATTAAGAGAAAAATGGAACCCCCCGCAGTGTACAAAATAAACTTTGTAGCTGAGTACAAACGTTTCTTTCCTCCCCACATGGATAAAAGTAAGTAAACAGGAATTAATTCTAACTCCCACATGATAAAAAAAAGTAAAAGGTCTCTAGAAGAAAATAATCCTATTTGACCACTGTACATTGCTAACATCAGGAAATAGAACAATCGCGAATTTCTAGTAACCGGCCAAGCTGCTAAAGTAGCCAAAGTAGTGATAAATCCGGTCAGTAAAATGGGTCCTATGGAAAGTCCATCGATTCCCAGTCTCCAGTGAAAATCAAAAAAATTTATCCATTTAGAATCCTCCTCTAATTGAATTAACGGATCATCCAATTGGAAATGATAACAGAATACATAGGTTGTCAGAAGGAGTTCCACTATACATATACATAAAGTATACCACCTACAGACTTTATTCCCCCTATGAGGGAGAAAGAAAATTGAAGAACCCGCGAATATCGGCAAAACTACAAGTATTGTTAACCAAGGGAAATAACTCGTGATAAAGACAAGATACGTTTTGGCCAAAAAACCCGTGCTCGGAATAATATATTTTTTGAGTACGGGCTTTTGTCGGTAAAAAGGAATCAAATGATTCAAGCGGAGTTTTTTATAACGTATCAATAAGATAGACCCATGCTGCGAGTTGTTTCATGCCATAAATAAACACGGACACTCAAAAAATCTGTTGGACAGGCGGATTCACATCTCTTACAACCTACACAGTCCTCGGTTCTTGGCGCGGAAGCAATTTGCTTAGCTTTACATCCGTCCCAAGGTATCATTTCCAATACATCTGTGGGGCAGGCTCGTACACATTGAGTACACCCTATACATGTATCATAAATTTTTACTGAATGTGACATTGGGTCTATAAATTCCAGTTTTGAACATAAAAAATTTCGATCTGGTAAAGTCAAATTCAGTAGTAAAATTATATAATTGATATTGTAGACACCAGACGAATCGGTGGTTTATCAAAAAAATCTTAAGAATTAATATTTTTCTAAATCTGTTCATGAGAAAAGACCAAGAGACTTTGATTTACGTTTCAACAACCATGATCATACAAGTTACACGTGAGACTTAACATTGACCAACGGATCGTCAATATTTCAATATCAATAGTAATATATTTCCACATTACTATACATAGTTACTATAAAAAAAATAAAAAATGAAATAATTTAAATCAAATTTTTTATATATTTTTTTTATATATTTTTATATTTATATATTATAAAATTGATATATATTATATATTATGTCTTTATTTATATGATAGTTATGACTAATTATTCAACAAATTCGATTGATTGATACGAGTTGATTTTCTGTTACGATAGATCGATGAAACAATAGCTAGCCCAATAGCTGCTTCCGCCGCCGCAATGGCTATAACAAAGATTGAGAAAATGTCTCCTTTTAATTGGCGACTATCAAATATATCAGAAAATGTTACGAGATTAATATTAACCGAATTTAGTATAAGCTCAAGACACATAAGTGCTCGAACCATATTTCGACTTGTGATCAATCCATAGATACCGATCGAAAATAAAAAGACACTCAAAAAAAGTACATGTTCGAACATCATTGACTAACTCCTCATGAACCTCGATTCATTTCAATATGAACAACAATTCAACCGATTTGATTGACTAGAATCGAGCAATTACAGAAAAAAAGAAGTACTTACAGTAGATTAAACTAAAAACTTTCCCTTTTTCATTTGATTTAAAATTTCTAAGAATTTTATTAATTCTAAGTATTTATTATTGACGAGCCATAGTAATTGCACCTATCAAAGAAACTAAAAGAATTATAGAAATGAGTTCAAACGGAAGATAAAAATCTGTTGATAAATGAATTCCAATTTGTTGAACGTTACTTAGAAGGTCCTGCTCTATAATCTGGTTTGATCTTGTAGTCCAAATAATTCCGTACCATGACGTATCTGGGATAGTAGTAATTAATGAAAAAAGAATACTTGTACAAACCAGTGAAGTGACCCCATCTCCAACAGTCCAAAGATAGGAATCGTTGGAATATTCTGAACCATTCATGAACATAACAGCAAATATGATTAAGACATTTATGGCTCCCACATAAATAAGGAGCTGTGCGGCAGCTACAAAATAGGAGTTTGATGGAATATAGAATAAGGATATACAAACAAGAACCAATCCCAATGAAAAGGCAGAATAAATTGGATTGGTAAATAATACTACTCCTAGACCTCCTAATATAAGAAATGATCCCAGAAACACTACAAGTATATCGTGTATTGGTCCAGGTAAATCCATTATGTATAACAGATAAATAAGTCGAAATATTTCATGACCTTACTAAATAGTCCAGGAAAGAGAAGGGTGTTACCCTTATTTTTTTCTTGTATATGATGGGTTCCTAATTGAATTAAAGCTTAATATGGATTAACGTAGATATAGATAAAGTTATTGGCCAATAATACTCTTTTTTATCTGAAAGAAAAAAGAAAAGAATAGTTGGAATTTGATATTTAGAAATCATCGCGAAAACATATTCTCGGTTTAAATCAAAGAGTAATTCTCAACAATCAATAGTTATTAGTTATTATTTGTTTTGTAGTTTCCGACCAACCAAAATAAAAGAGACTTGGCTCCTTTATCTCAAATATTTCAAAAGAAAATTTTAGTAATCGGTAATCGTTCTTGAATCAAGGGGTTTATCTTTGTCCATTTTGATTTGAGTCGAATTCATAACTGTTTGAATTGTGTAATCTCCAATTATTGACATTGGTAATCGACCCAAAGCAATTTGATTATAATTCAATTCATGACGATCATAAGTGGAAAGTTCATATTCTTCAGTCATCGATAAACAGTTTGTTGGACAATACTCGACACAGTTACCACAAAATATACAGACCCCAAAATCAATACTATAATTAAGCAATTGTTTCTTTTTAATATCTTTTTCAAATCTCCAATCAACAACGGGTAGATCTATGGGACATACACGAACACATACTTCACAAGCAATACATTTATCAAATTCAAAGTGGATTCGACCACGGAAACGCTCTGATGTGATCGATTTTTCATAAGGATATTGAATAGTTACAGGTAAACGATTTGTATGGGATAGGGTAATTATGAAACTTTGACCAATGTACCTTGCAGCTCGTATTGTTTGTTGGCCATAATTTATGAACCCGGTCACCATAGGGAACATATTGTGGATCTCCGTGAATAAATTGATGTTTCTTTCTCTTGTTTGAGATCGTTTATGAATCTGGAATATCGTTATCCTATTCTGTTATTTATAGTGAAACAAGTTGGGAAGAAGTTGTCAATAATAGATTACCCAAAGAAATAGGTAAAAGAAATTTCCATCCAAGATTTAATAGCTGGTCCATTCTCATCCTAGGTAAAGTCCATCTTGCTGTGATAGGAATGAACAGAAACAAATAAGCTTTAGCTAATGTAATAAATATACCAATTGTCATTCCAAAGACTCCAGCCATTTTATTTATTCCGAAAAGTTCAGGAATGGATATGTGCGGAATAGATAAATTCCACCCGCCTAAGTAAAGAACTGTTATAAATAATGAAGAAACTAATAAATTTAGGTAAGAAGCAAGGTAAAATAGAGCGTATTTGATACCTGAATATTCTGTTTGATAACCTGCTACTAATTCCTCCTCTGCTTCTGGTAAATCAAAGGGTAATCTCTCACATTCCGCTAGAGAAGAAATTAGAAAAACAATAAACCCTATAGGCTGACGCCAAAGATTCCACCCCCCCAAACCATATTTTGACTGTGCCTCAACTATATCAACTGTACTTGAACTATTAGATAATCATAGTCGATAATAACATCACTGTTCGCATCGCTATTTCAAAACCGTACATGAGACCTCAGCTTCATACGGCTCCTCTATGGTCACAAATAAATGTAAGGACTTGTTCGGTATTATCACTATCTTTAGATAGTAAATAGAATAAATATACATCGGGAGTCCAAAATTAGACCAATGAAATTCCGTCTGCTAGAATAAAAAGGGGTGCTTCCGAATTGATCTTATCCTTTAGAATTTCAATTTCTCTTTCTTCGGTAATAACTTAATCCTTCAATAAAATACTCGTTATATCAATAAATATGTTCTATCAATAACTATAACTATAAAGAAAAACTATAAAGTATAAAGAAAGAATTAGAAAGAATTGGGCATTAATTCCAAATTCATGATAAGAATTCCATATGTATGTATAGATATGGGTGGGGAAAAGAAATAATAAATAAAGATCTTTATTTTTCATTTTTCTCATTCTATTTTTTCATTTCATTTCTTTTGTTCCTGTTCTTCTTTCTCAGAGGAGGGAGTACTCTGAAAAAACAATACAATTACAATAAAGGATTAATTCGTTTTTGATAGTCATTTCTTTAATCAGTGAATAGGAGCATACTCTAGATCGGAATCATGGGGAAGTGCTGCTTGGTCATTTCTACCAACTTAAAGTCCTCATTATGATTCGTTTTATCCACAGTTTTACGCAAAATACCCTTTTTTGATACCTTACATTATCTCCATTACTAATCTTTTGTGTACCTTGGTGTTCCTAACTGTCCACTGATTTTTGATTGATCCCCGGTATGGTAATACATACAAGATAGTAGTGGAAACCCCATACAGTTGATCTTTTGTACCCGCTTCAAGATATGATAATGAGTCAAAGAATCTAAATCTTGGGGTAAACAGTTTACACTGCTTATGTTTATATTCTTGTACATACGGAACGAGATTTTATCTTCTTACTGCAAATTTCTAAGCAGTTTGATTTTACTCATATAACTATCTAGCTTAACTCATCAACCCTAATGATGAATAAAAAATGAAAATATCCATTCAATATATTCAACCTCTTTACTTTATTTCTAGAGAGGAGGGAAAATAATCATGTTCCAACGAATCACACGTAGAGATATTGATAACACACAGAGAGTTAATGGTATTTCATAACTAATAGATTGAGCAGCAGCCCGTAGACCACCTGAAAAGGAATATTTATTATTCGATCCATATCCTGACATAAGAAGTCCAATAGGAGCAATACTTGAAATGGAGATCCATAAAAAAACACCTATACTGAGATCGGCCAAAACAAGGTGATATCCAAAAGGAATTACTAAATAACTTAGTAGAACTGATATGACCGCTATAGACGGTCCCACGCTGAACAAACGAATATCTCCTCTGGATGGGAGGAGGTCCTCTTTTAAAAGTAATTTGGTCCCATCCGCTAGAGCTTGAAGAATTCCTAACGGGCCGGCATATTCAGGCCCAATACGTTGTTGTATTGTTGCGGATATTTCTCTTTCTAACCACACAATTACTAGTACCCCTATTGTGATTCCCAATAGAAGGGTGAAAATAAGAACAAAGATCCATATGAGTCCATAGACTTCTTTTAAGGATTCCGATCTAGAAAAAGAATTGATAGCTTGTACTTCTGTCGTATCAATTATCATTTCAACGATCAACTTCTCCCATAATGATATCTATACTACCTAGTATCGTCATGATATCAGCCAATTTCATTCTTTTAACTAGTTGAGGGAGAATTTGCAAATTGATGAAACCGGGTGGACGAATTTTCCATCTCCAGGGGAAAACACTACTATCTCCTATCAAATAAATTCCCAATTCCCCCTTTGGGGCTTCTACTCTCACATAAAGTTCTTGTTTCGACAATTCAAAATTGGGTGAAAGTTTTTTAGTAATAAATCTATATTCAAAATTATTCCATTCGGGATTTTTTGCTCTATCAAAGCGTCGAACTTCTAAATTCTCATAGGGTCCTCCTGGAATTCCTTCTAGAGCCTGTTGAATCATTTTTATGGATTCCTTCATTTCACCGATTCGTACTAAATAACGAGCTAGTGAATCTCCTTCTTTTTGCCATTGGACTTCCCAATCGAATTTATTATAACACTCATAATGATCAACTTTACGAAGATCCCATTGGATTCCAGAAGCTCGTAGCATCGGTCCTGATAAACCCCAATTTATTGCTTCCTCTCCACCAATAATGCCCACTCCTTCAACTCGTTCCAAAAAAATAGGATTCCGCGTAATAAGTTTTTGATATTCAACAATTCCTGTTAAAGAATAATCGCAGAAATCCAAACATTTATCTATCCAGCCATAAGGTAGATCGGCAGCAACTCCCCCAATACGGAAATAATTATGCATCATTCGCATACCTGTAGCGGCTTCGAATAGATCATATAACAATTCCCTTTCTCTGAAAATATAGAAAAAGGGAGTCTGTGCACCGATATCCGCCATAAAAGGTCCAAGCCATAACAAATGAGAAGCTATACGACTCAGTTCTAGCATAATTACTCTAATGTAACTGGCTCTTTTAGGTACTTGAACACTTTCCAATCGTTCTGGTGCATTTACTGTTATTGCTTCTGTGAACATAGTGGCTAAATAATCCCACCGTGTTACATAAGGCAAATATTGTATAATTGTTCGATTTTCCGCTATTTTTTCCATCCCTCTGTGTAAATAACCCAATACGGGTTCACAGTCAATAACATCTTCCCCATCGAGAGTAACGATCAGTCTAAGAACACCATGCATTGATGGGTGGTGAGGACCCATATTAACTATCATGAGATCTTTTCTTGTAGCCGGTACAGTCATATCTTTTCTTCCTTAATTCATTATTCCATGAATTTATCAAAATGAGGTTCATCAAAATGAAAAATCTAATAACTACGATTAACTAATAACTAAAGAACAAAATTCAAACCAATCTTAAAATTAACGAGTTTTTGACTCCCGAATACCTAACTGACCAATCAATTTCTTATAACGTACTCTATTTTTCTTTGACAAATAATCTAGCAGCCGTTGACGTTTTCCCAGAATTTTTCGTAGACCCCTTTGCGACAAAAAATCTCTTTTATGTAATTCCAAATGTGAAGTAAGTCTCCGTATCTTATCGGTGAAACTAAATACTTGAAATTCAACAGATCCGCAGTTTTTTTCTTTTTCTTGTCGAATAGCTGAGATGAATGAATTTTTTACCATAAAAACAAGTTTTTATATTTTTTTCGTGGATTTGACCGATCAGGAAAAATAATAATTATTATTATATCAGTTATTTCTAGTTATTTGAATCTAGATACAAAAAAATTTTTTATTTCTTCATATACAATTACAATATTTTTTGATTTTATCCAAATCAAAATTGCAAATTTGATTTGGATAGAAAGGGATGATACATTTATGCATTCAGGAAAGAGAATAATTTTTTTTACCTAAAAAGAGGATTATGTCGATTTCTTACTAGATCCAACGGATACGTAATTAAATCGGTATCATGTACCAGAATGTAACATAGCGTATGCATATATTTTTCGGCTTTTATTTACCAAATATCTTCTGCGATAGATATATAGGAAATATACTATTAAGTAATTATGAACCGTGGATACATATGTATTCTTGACATACTGAAACGACTGCCGTTATTGATATCAAACCAGTAACGATTCATACAAGCTAAATCTTCTAATCGATAATTGGGCCAAATAAACAATTTGAATTTAATGAATTTTTTTGCATCTGTATTAAGATGCTTTTCCTCGTTCGAAAATTGTCCACAGTTTTTTATGTTGTTTTGATTGCAAAATATTGAATTTATACCATCCACAACATTCCAATTCCGGGAATTGAAACAAATTAGAATTCTCAATTCTCTACGACGTCTGGGGGATAGAATATTTTCAGGAACAAGGAAATCATAATGATTTTTTTTTCTATTCATAAGCGTATTGCTGTGTCGTGCAACGGATCCATCAAAATTCTTTTTATCAACATATCCATTTTTTATTATGCATTTTTCATTAGTTTGGTGTTTATTCTTATCAACCAATGAAATACCTACAGTTTGATATAGAATATATTTTCTATCTCTTTTCATAGATAGACGAATTGGTTCGATAATAAATATTCCCCTTTTTATCAATTCTGTAAGAGTTAGGTCTTTTTGAATCAACATTACATCCAGATGCATTTCTCCTCTTTGAATTGAGGATATAGTAATTTCCTTTGGATCTATCAGTCTAAGTAGAAGACAATATACCTTGACATTATTGATCATTCTTTGACTCAAGGGGTCATCCCATCTTAATTGAAAAAGAAAATATTTTTTTAGGAAAAAATGAAGTTCTGCTTCTTTTTTGCTCTTGGATTGTTTTTTCTTTCTACCCTTTTTAATGTCTGCTCCCGTGTAATCCTCTTTAACATCTTTCTTTTTGTTTTGTTTTTGTAGATCTGATACAAGATCTCCTTGACCTTGTTGTTCGTTTTTTGGGGGGTTGGAATTTTCTAATTCAAGATATGCTTTTTTATTAGTTAATATAGGAAGATTTTTTTTTTTATTTACGTCGATCTTTTCACTTTGACTAATATTTTCACAGAAATTAAAAATTAGTAATTTGATTGGTATGATCCACGGTTTAATCTTATACGTATCAAAAAGTAGCACAAATTCTGGGAAAAACCAAGGTTCTATATTTGATATGGTACGATATAACTTTTCTTGATTCATTTCCATCCAATCAAAAAAGCATTTTTTTTGATTGGATGGGTTGATTTTGTGATGAATCGTAAAAGAAAAAAGATCTTTTTTTTCAAATTTTTGAGAATTTTTAGTTTTAGCATTTTGATGAATCTTGGTGTCGATATGCGTATTGGTCCAGGTCTGAATATCGATATGATTTCTAATACAGAAATGGAGAATTCTCCAATCAAAAATTTTTCTATCCATATTTTTGTCTGTATCAATAATAGATCCTTTTTCTAAATAATCACTAATAGCTATACTTATCAATCCATAAAATGATTCGGGTTTCGGTGTATTGAAATTATATGGAATTTTTTTGTCCTCTACTTGTAATGCTGATCCATAAATATAAGAGTCCTTACTATCCACATAATTTAAATATTTATATGATAAAAGATCATATCCGTAATGCTTTTTCAATTTGGCTTTTTGACTCATCAACGAATCCACCGCATAGTAATTTTGTTTCATGTAATGAATTAATTGGTCTTTTTCTTTTTTATATAAATCCAATTTCATTGAGTTTTTCTTTTGAATCATACGACATTGATTGACTCTATTCCGCCACTTTTTCGCTACTAAGTAAGACCACTTATTCTGAGATAAATTGTATTGATAATGACCCCTTAACCAAATTTTCCATTTATTCATTCCATACTTATCAATTTTCTTATGTCTTGATTTGGAATAAAATATTCCTTGTGTCGTACAATAATTCTTGATTATATCCTTAAGAAAAGAATAAGTGCCGTGATGTTGAAGTACAGATCTCAAATGATACTTGTTAAGTAATTGATTTTGTGATAATTTGTAAAATACATATGCTTGAGACAAGGAAGATAAGTCACAATAAATATTAGAATTATTATTAATGTTAGTATTAGAAAACGACTTTTTTATAGTAGAAATAAAGTTCATTGTATTTTGATTTGTGTTCTCAATTCCTTCTTGATTCGTTTCGTCGTTGAAAATGGATTTATTGATGATTTTTTTTGTTGATTCAAAGAAAAGTTGTGCATTGATCCTTGGAATCCTAATGATACATAGTAATATATCCGTGTATATTTTTTCAATGAAGGATTTCATAAAATAATACGATTTGCGTATTAATCGGATATTTTTTCTTTTGAATTTTTGCCAAAAATCCTTCTGTGATTCCGATCTTTTATTATCACAAGTTAGAACTATTTTTTTCTTGTCTTTGGTGATTCCTTCTATTTGAGTCCTAATTGTGGTTGTCTTATTAGCAAGATCTTTCATTTTTTTTTCTATGAGTAAATAATTTTCATTTACGCAACTCGTGGATCGAATGCGAATGGTAGATTCGCGGATAATCTTATTATTTATATTGGAATCTTTTTTGTTTTCATTTGATTCATATACTTCCACCTTCCTCAATTTCAATAAGAAAAAAGGGTTTCTTTTTTCAAGTTCTTTCATTATTAGGTTTATAACTAGAACTATTTTGGCGACCCACCTTGTTTTTTCTTTTGAAACTTTTAGAAACCGCTTTTTTCTTTCTTTGAAAACCCTTATAACTTGAAAAATTTTCTTTTTCACTTTTATCATTTTTTTTTCGAGTTCTTTTAAAATGGGTTCAAAGAAAGAAGGTCGTTTTCGGGAAGACCCAAAAGGTAGTTCTGCTTCCCTTCCCCAGACTGTTAAAAAACAAAAATGATCTTTTTTCTCTTTTTTAGTCATTTGCTGATCTCTATGATGAGATCGTATCTTAGATCTTCGCCAAGGTTTCAGACAGAAAGGAAATAGAATCTTTATTTGAATACCATCTGTTAACCAATTTTGGGGAAATTCTGTTTCTGATAATTGAACACCATTATAGGTACATTTAACATGCATTTCTCTATTCCATTCCTTCAAATCTTCGTACCACTCGGGGAATTGCAATAATAACATACGTCCAATATTTTTAGCTATTATCAATAAGGGCAATATAACGTATTTTCTAAGAAAAGATTGGGTTATTAACATGAAACCCCTTATTGCTTGAGTAAATATAAAAGTATCCCAAGCTTCTGATATTGCTATTCGTTCATTTTCCTCTTCTTTCTCTTCATTTGTTTTCTCCTTTTCTTTTGTCTCTTCCTCCTCATCAAAATAAGAAATTTGCAATTCTGGGGTTTCCCCTACCCAATTCCTAAAAACTAGATTAATCGTTTCAGAGATATCAAAAAACGAAAAAAAAAATGTTTTGTCTATTCGATCCAAAAAAAGTGGAGAATGTACATTTGCTTGAAATATTTCCCAAGTAACTGTTTTACGTCTTTGAGCACGCATGGATCCTTTGATTATACCGCGGCGAAAATCTGATTGTTGTGAATAACGTATCAAAGCCACCTCCTCTTCTTCATCACTAGTGTTAGTATTACTAGTAGTATTATTACTAGCCCTGGAATTAGTACTTTGATCGTTATCAGTATAAATTACCACGCGTTTGCCTTTTCTTGAACGAATTTCAGGATCCTCCGCCGATTCTTCTTCATCTTCTTCTTCCTCTTCTTCCAAACCGT